ATCGATTCTAAAAAATATTCTTCAATATTGTTTTGCTTCTTTAATTCAAAATATTGTTTTGAATTTGCTGGGCTAAAATTTAAAAAATTATCATCCTGCTCTTGCTTTGCCTTGCTATTTTGATTTTCACTAAAATTTGGTTTTATATTCAAATTAAAAAAAAGTAAGTTGCTTGGGATAAACCAAGGTTTCTCTTTATATTTATGATATAGTATCACAAACTCTGGAAAGAAAAAAACTTTCGGATTTGAGATGAGGTGATTTAAAATTAAGAATTTTTCATTCATTCCCATCCAATCAAAAGATATTTCCATCCAATCAAAAAAGACCCTTTTGTAATTGATTTCGCAATTTGAATCAATTGGAAGATAAAAAATATGAAATTGATCCTTTATTTGGTCCTTATTAGGTTCAACCTGAATTTTTGTATTAAATTTCCACCCCAAATATTTTCTATCCGTATTTTTTTCCATATATATAATATCACTTTTTCCTAGATAATTCTTCATAGGAATATTCTTGAGTATGTTAAAAAAGTTTTCTTTATTTCTGGTGGAATTTTCCTGCTTCTTATTTCTTTCTAATGATGTTCTATAAATACAGGATTTCTTCTTAGTTTCAGAATGAATATATTTATATGATAAAAGATCATATCTATAGTTTTTTTCAAAATTATCCTCTTTATTTGATAATAAATAGACTTTCAAATTTTGTTTTTTTTTGTAATCAAAAAAAGGGTCTTTTTCATAGGAATACCATTTCTTTAAATCATTATTTTGAGAGGTATTTATCCCATTTCGCCATTTTTGGGGGACTAATCTAGACCATGTAATCTGAGATAAATCGTATTGATAATGACCTCTTAACCAGTTTTTCCATGGATTCATTCCATAATTTGGAAGTTTCTTATGTCTTATTTCGGAATCAAATATTCCTTGTCTTCCAAAAAAATCCTTTATTTCATTCTTAAGAAAAAAAGATGGTCCATTATATTGAAGAATAGATCTTACCTTATTGAAGTTAATTGCTTGGGTTTGTGATAATTTTAAAAATACATATTTTTGTGACAAGTAAGATAAATCAAAAAAAATATGTGACTTTCGCTTACTATTTCTAAGATTATCAAATATCTTTTTTATAGTCATAGGCGAAATAAAGTCAATTTTATTTTGTTTTGTTTTATTAATCCTTTCTTGATCTTGATTTCTTTTATTATTGTCAATGTATTTCTCAACAATTTTTTTTGTTGATTCCATAAAAAGGTATAGAGTGATTCTGCGCATATTAATGATACATAGAAAGATATCAATGTATATTTTTTCAATGCAAAATTGAATTAATAATTCAATATTTTTTCTTTTTAATAGTTTCCAAATTTTTGGGGGTGATTCTCCATTATTCTTTTTATTTTTTTTCATTATTTCTATTTGATTTCTGATTGTGTTTCTTCTATCAATTCTATGTTTCATTTCTTCTTTTGCCTGTAAATAATTTGTCCAACCTGTAGCTCGATTTTGACTAAGTGATTCATGAATTATCTTATTACTGATTATAGAATCATTTTCTGTTTGAGTTTGACTTGATTCATATATTTCTCTCGGTATAAATAATGGAATTTTTTTTCCTTTTAAAAGTTCTTTTATTATTTGTTTTACAAATAAAACAGCTTTTGTTTGTTTCTTTGTTATTTTTTTTAAAACTCTTCGAACTCTAAAATGGAATTTTCTGATTTCGACTTTATAGTCTATATCTTTAAAAATGGGTTCAAAAAAGGAAGGTGTTTTTCGAGGAGGCCCAAAAGGATATTCTGTTTCCATTCCCAAAACTGTTAAAAAACAAGAATCAAAATCATCCTGTTGCTTTCGATCGCTATCAGAGAGTCGTAGTTTAGATCTGTGCCAAGGTTTCAAATGAAAAGGATATAGGATTTTGATCTGAAAACCTTCTCTTAACCAATTTTTAGGAAATTCCGTTTTGGAGAATTGAAGACCATTATAGCTGCACTTTAGATAAATTTCTCTATTCCAATCTTGGAAATCCTCATACCATTCCGGAGATTGCCGTAATAAAATACGGCCAATATTCTTAACTATTATGAATAAGGGTAATTTAATATATCTTCTAAAAATTGATTGAGCTAGTAACAGAACACTTCTTGTTTTTTGTGCATATGGAATGTTATCCCAGAATTCCATTGCGTCTTCCTGGTTATTTTTTTTTATTTGGAATTGTTGATCTAAAATTTCGAATTCTGACTTTTTACCCAACCAATCTCTAATATTAAAAAAAAGTTTCATTAGGTTGGATATAGGAAAAGGAAAATCCTCCATTTTTTCCAAAAAAAGGGGGGAATGGGGATTTCCTTGAGAGGGCCCCCAAATAACCATTTTACGCCTTTGAACGCGCATAGATCCTTTTATTACGGCTCGACGAAAATCCGGTTCTTCTAAATAACTTATAAAACCCGAATCTCTATTAAATTTTGTATAAAGATTATAAT